GGAGCCTACCTAATCTTTATGTTTTATGCTTTTAAAATAAGATTTCCTCCGCTTAATGGATAACCATTTGTTACCAATGGAGAATTTCTTATCATCTTAAATTCAGGTGATTGGATTTACACCAACAGAAACCATAAACTTAATACACAATAGAGGGATATGATAGAGTTTTTTTTTAATAATGAATGGAGTTCCTTTTTCCATCCTATCCCATTCACCGGTACTGATCGTTGATACTGTAAAAGTAGTTTTCTTGCTTTTGTGCCAGCTCATGATCTAAACGAGTCGCACATACACCCTAGTACATGTTCCTCGACGCTGAGGGCACCCCCGAAGAGCGGGGGATTTCGTGACATTTCTGATTGGCTGTCTTGTATTTCTAATAAGTTGTTTAATAGTTGGCATGTTGAATCGTATACATAATATGATGGGTTGGTTTAGATTGATCCTAACCGAATGATGATGAATTACTTCTATTTAATAGAATATTCAATTCGAAGATAAAATTCTCAAAGAACTGCTACAAGATCAACAATTCCATAATCGTGGGCTTCTGTTGCTGACATAAAAACATCTCGTTCCAGATCTTCGGTTACAACCCATAAGGGGTTGCCCGTTCTTTTTGCATAAATCCTTGTGAGGGTTTCACGCAGTTTCAGCAGTTCTTCCGCTTCCAGGACAAATTCGCCTACTTGTGCCATATAAAAACCACTAACAGGTTGATGCATCATTACCCTGATGATATAACAAAATAAAAGCTTCCCCTATCTCGCATGATAAAGCAAAGAGAAAAGAAAGATAAAGAATAGAAAAAAGATAGAATTAAACAACCGTACAGGCATCTTTTGTGCATACGGCTCTACAAGAAAATTGACCCCCCCTCCTTTCTATTGAAGAAAGAAAAAAAAAAAAAGAATCTATCAGACTCAGATCAGATGGGTAAATAATCAAATTGCCATCCTTCCTTTCGGAGGAGTTAAAAAATACTATGATGGCTCCGTTGCTTTATATGTTTCTTTTTTATTTTTTTGTCTGTGATTCAGCAATCCCAAAGTTTCTTTTTAATCCTATCAAATAAGGAAAAAATCTTTTTTTTTTTTTTCGTACTCTTTCATAACATAAATATTGTTAAGAACTCTCCGGCATGAAAACAAAAAAGTTTGTGACGCTGAACTGAACTCCCGATCGATAAGATAAAATCGGAAATACCCCTGAATCTCATACTACTCTCTCGATACAGAATCTAATGTTTAAAAAAAAAAACAATACAAAAATTTCTCATATCGAATTCGAAGTGCCATGCTATTATTACTTAGTATTCATATGGCGAAGGCATAGTCTTCTTTTTTCTCTCAAATAAAAACCTCATTGGCGCCAAGCGTGAGGGAATGCTAGACGTTTGGTAATTTCTCCTCCGACCAGGATAACAGATCCCATTGAAGCGGCTAATCCTACGCATACTGTACGGATTTCTGGTAGCACAATTTGCATAGTATCATAAAGGGCAATCCCAGGTATTACCCAGCCCCCAGGAGAGTTTATAAACAAATGCATCTCTTTGGCATCATCCTCCATACTGAGAAATATCAGAAGACCAATAAGTTGATTCGCAAGATCGCTAGTAATCCCTTGGCTTAAAAAAAGTAATCTTTCTCGATAAAGTCGGTTGATTAGGGTAAAATTGTATCCCTTAGGAACCGTACATGCGTCTTTTGATGCATACGGTTCAAAAAAATTGTGAATCAATGTATAGATTCCAGCCCTTTTTCTTTTTTTTTCTAGAAAGGTTCTTTCTTACTTCTAACGAAAGGGCTTTTCTTCGATTTTTCAATAAAGACGAGTTTTGACTCCTTTTTTATATTTTCGATTTTCCATTATAAAATTATAAGTTATAAGAAAGGGTCATTAAACTTATCGAATTAACTTCTCATTGATGTATTCTTTCATCGAGATTTAATTCAAACCGCGATGGTATTTTCTTGTTCCTGAATGGGTCTGTTTCATCTTTTTAGGTTTATGCTCTACTCCGGGTAAAGATCCGCCCGATTTGGATTTGTACATATAGGACAAATGCTCCCATTACCATTTCTTTTTGTATTTCTTTTTTTTTTTTTTTTCAATTTATTTTATACAATATTAGAGTTGAGATAATTTTGCTTGACAATTAGGATCTCTTTACAAAGAAAAAATATGAATAGCAATCATAGATATCTTACCAATCCAATTGGGTTTTTTCTAAACGGAGCCTGGATACTTCATTTTTTTAGTCCAACCAAGCCAACCATAAATTATTATAATTGATAATAGTAATATGAATCCCCTCAAAAATGGATCTAATTGCACTTCACGCTCCAAATTTTTGATGATTCAATTTATCTTTCTTGGGCGAAACGGGGGATATCTCGATCGGAGGAGAGAACGGGGAAATACCATGTGACCCAATATATCTGACAAGTCGCACTATATGTCAATCCACATTAATTCATCCTCTTTAGAAAAT